GATTGATCTGGTCATGTGATACTTTTCTCTTTTCAATCACGAGATTATGTGAATGAATCGCTACTGAGTTCACCGGTCGTTTGAAAAAAAAAAGAATAATGAATTCGATATTTTGATACAATAAAAAAAAAAAACGATCCGATTTTATTCCAAAAGAAAGTTTCATTTTTGAATGAAGTTATAAAAAAAGTTCGTAATTATTACTTTATTTAATTTAGATTTAGAATATTCTATATATACATATATTAGTTATATACGTATATTAGTTTATTCAACTCAAGAGTTGACCAAGGAATCTGTTGATTCGAAATTGCGGGATGCGTAAATGTCCCAGATGATGAATTGATTTCTTATTTATGTTACTTTGTTTTTGTTAATATCATCTATAATACTTGATGAATCAAAAACTTTCAATTGAACTTATCCTTTCAATTGGTTGGTATTTTTGCCTATCCTCGTATCTTTCAAAAATTAAAACTTAGGAAAGTGCTTTCTAAACATATGTAGAAAAAGAACATATTTCATTTAGCCTTTTCATGCCTACTATAACTAGTTATTTCGGTTTTCTACTAGCAGCTTTGACTATAACCTCAGCTCTATTTATCGGCCTGAGCAAGATACGACTTATTTGAAATTAATTAAATGAACAATTCATATAAAAATACTTCTGTGATAATTCATATATTCTATAGTTCCTTACCGTATCAATTTCCAATTTTTGGTTATTGAGATTTAGAGTTAATACGTATTACTATTTAAGCATAAATATTACCTCTCCCCTCCCCTCTCAAACAAATTGAAATGATTGAAGTTTTTCTATTTGGAATTGTCTTGGGTCTAATTCCTATTACTTTGGCTGGATTATTTGTAACTGCATATTTACAATACAGACGTGGTGATCAGTTGGAACTTTGATTAATTAACATCTCTTTTTTGATTGACCTCCTACTTTCTTTAATTCGCGGGAGGTCAAAATTAGATCGGTTTAATTTTTTCGGCGGTAATTTTGATCTAGCGCGACTAACAAGAACACAGAATCACGCTCTGTAGGATTTGAACCTACGACATCGGGTTTTGGAGACCCACGTTCTACCGAACTGAACTAAGAGCGCTTTATTATCACAAAGAATATTTTGTAACCCCAATACATTTTGGATATATACTATCAGAAAATTAAAGATTTTTTATGTATATCTAATTTTCTTTTAATCGATCTCCCCCGTTACTGTTCAGAAAATAAGTAATAGGTAGGGATGACAGGATTCGAACCCGTGACATTTTGTACCCAAAACAAACGCGCTACCAAGCTGCGCTACATCCCTTTCAATTGGTCTACAGTGTCATTGTAGAGAATCCCTTTTTTGTTTTCCATATTTTTATTTCTTCCATTGATATACACAAATATCTTGTCATTTCTTCTTTTTGGTCTCATATAACATAATTTATATTCAAAATAGTAACGGACTTCTATTATATATTATTTCTCTTATATTATTATATTTTTTATATTATTATATTTTAAAGTATGAAATATGAGACCCTATAAAAAAAAATGACTATTTTTCGAGAATTTCTGGCCTAAAGGGGCATATTTGTTTCTTTTAAGATTAAGAAAAATACGATCTATTTTGTACATTTCAAATTGTACATTTCAACTTGAATTAGGGATTCCGCGTACAAATAAAAGCGGTCAGTCATTAAGTACATATACACATCTGGTTATATATGTATTAACATTATGTATTAGAAATAATAAAGAAGGAGAAGAATTTAAAATGCGAGATCTAAAAACATATCTCTCCGTGGCACCGGTAGTAAGTACTCTATGGTTCGGATCTTTAGCAGGTTTATTGATAGAGATCAATCGTTTTTTTCCGGATGCGTTGATATTCCCCTTTTTTTAATTCTAGTTATTGATTTTTTTAATTCTAGTTATTGATATAGTAGGGGGGGAAGAGGATTAGAGATAGAATCAAATATCTGTAACTAATCCCTTCCCTTCTTTTTTTCGAATATACGTTAGAAAAAAAAAAGGATTCCCCTTGGTGAAACTAGTAACTCGGGCCGAGCTCAAATTAAAATAAAATTAATAAAAAAAAAATAGAGTGAAATGTAATGGTTGGGGCAACAATATCATACAAGATACTTAAATAAAAATGAAATGTTGTTCGGTAATTTTAAATTCTAAATCTAGTAATCTAGTTAGAAATCATTATATTACTTATTAATATATTGATTTATTGCAACGAAATCTTTCTTTTATAATTAGATTTCGAGTTACCTGTTTTTTTGTTCCTTTCTTCTTCCTCATTTCGGATCGGAAATTTAAAGAATTGAATGAATCAAAAACTAAAGGAGGCTCATGGCCAAGGGTAAAGATGTCCGAGTAACGGTGATTTTGGAATGTACCAGTTGTGTTCGAAATCGTCTTAATAAGGAATCAACGGGCATTTCCAGGTATATTACTCAAAAGAATCGACATAATACGCCTAGTCGATTGGAATTGAAAAAATTCTGTCCCTGTTGTTATAAACATACGATTCACGGGGAGATAAAGAAATAGATTTCACCAGTCACTCGTGTGTCAGTCTTCTGTTCTAAGGAAGATTAAAAATGACATATTAGATATATCTAATATATATTAATTTAAATATAAACAAACCAAATCCTATTTCGATCAGATCAACCGTGATGGAGAATTAAGAAATAGGATAGGATAAGGAATAAACAAACCATGGATAAATCCAAGCGAATCTTTCTTAAATCCAAGCGATCTTTTCGTAGGCGTTTGCCTCCGATCCAATCGGGGGATCGAATTGATTATAGAAACATGAGTTTAATTAGTCGATTTATTAGCGAACAAGGAAAAATATTATCTAGACGGGTGAATCGATTGACCTTAAAACAACAACGATTAATTACTATTGCTATAAAACAAGCTCGTATTTTATCTCCGTTACCTTTTCTTAATAATGAGAAACAATTTGAAAGAAGCGAGTCAACCGCTCGAACTCCAGGTCTTAGAACCAGAAAAAAATAGGCTGACTCTTGAATTGAATCAAAAAAATTCCAATCCAAACTCAAATGCGGATTGACGCTTTTTTTTTTTCAAAAAATAGGAAATAAAGATTTGATTGTCGTGTCGTTTTTAAAAAAAAAATTGGGTAAGAATAAGAAATATTTTTTATTGAACGTGTTTCTTCATTTTCATTTTGATGACGTTTTCATATTTTATCATACTAATTTCTACTCTACCTTCCCAGAGTTCATTCTACAGGAAACTCCATTTAAAATATTCCAACGGATTTCTTTCACTCTCTTTATTTTACTTTATGATGTCATTGGAAATCATATAAAGACAACTCTTATTTAATATAGCTATTTGTGCAAGTATTTTACGATTAAGAAGCAACTGTTTCTTGTACAGATTGTGTATTAATTTACTATAACTAAAGTATGCTTTATTATCTCGAATTACTGCATTTATACGAGTGATCCACAAACGACGAAAATCTCTCTTTTGTCTACTCCTATCCCGATGAGCCGAAACCAAAGCTCTTATTTTCTGTTGAGTAATAGTCCTAGTAAGTCTTGAATGAGCCCCTCGAAAAGTTGATGCAAATAAACGAATTTTTGTTCTACGTCTTCGAGCTATATACCCTCGTTTAATTCTGGTCATTGAATAAATGAAACTTTGATGAATAACTAATTGATTTCCTTTCTTTTAGTTATTCCCTTCTCGTGTCCTAGTCTATTAATAACAAAACGGATTCTTCCAATGTATAAAATAAAAATTCCAATGGCTTTTGCTACTCTAACCTTCCCGACCACGATTCATTTTTAGGCATTTCGCCTAGAAATAAAAATTGTATTGATACTAAGTATCAAAAACATAGTAAATAAAAAAAAATGGATTCTAGTGGGTTCCGTCGTTTCTATGGTTATTTCTTAAACGGTGAGGTCCTCTCTATACACCGGAGCCCTTCCTTTATTTAATCAATGTTGTTAACTTGTACAGTTCACACTCTTTGGCTCTACCCAAAATAATCTAGTACTAGGTCTTTCACAACGAGATCTATTTATACAGTAACGGTATTTAATTATGAAGATTTGCTGAGTAGCTGACCCTGTTAGTCCGTTCTTGCAAGAATAAGGCCTAAAATTTTGACAAAATAAAATTTCCCCTGCTTAATGAATACCATTTGCTATTAATGGGGAATCCTTTCTCATCTTATCTTAAATTTTAAATTGAGGTGATTGGATTTGCACCAACGGGAACCATACATTTGATACCCAATCGAAGGATAGATCTTTTTTTTTTAGCTATTGAATATTCAATGGAGTTCGTCCATTCTATCCTACTCACTGGTACGGATCGGTGATATTGGATTAAGTGTTTTCTCCTAGTCCACGGTCTAAACGAGTCGCACATACACCCTAGTACATGTTCCTCGTCGCTGAGGACATCCTCCAAGAGCGGGGGATTTCGTGACATTTCTGATTGGCTGTCTTGTATTTCTAATAAGTTGTTTAATAGTTGGCATGTTGAATCATATAGATAATGGGCTGGTTTAGATCGATCTTAACCGGATACTTAGGAATTCTTTTTTTTTTTTTCTATATTTTTAATTTCTATATTAAGAAATTTATAAATAGAATAATAAATCCGGTAAGAAGATAAAATACTAAATCACGAATTGATATGAAATCCTTGCTCTTTTTCTTTTTTATTCAGTCGCTACAAGATCAACAATTCCATGAGCTTGGGCTTCTGTTGCTGACATAAAAACATCCCTTTCCATGTCTTCGGATACAACCCATAAGGGTTTGCCTGTCCTTTGTGCATAAACCCTTGTGATGGTTTCGCGCAGCTTCAGCAGCTCTTCCGCTTCCAGGACAAATTCTCCCGTCTGTGCCTCATAAAAAGAACTGGCAGGTTGATGGATCATTACCCTGATGATATAATATATGATATAACATAAAAAATGTTTCTTCTATCTCTCATGATGAAAGTGAAGGGTGAGTAGATAAAGAATAATCAAAATCAAAAAAGATATAATTGAACAACCGTACAGGCATCTTTTGCGCATTGCATACGGCTCTATAATGGAATTCACCTTTTTTTACCTTACTTACATCGAAGAAATAAAATAAATGATAGGGTCTATCAGACTCAGGTTGGTAAATGATCCAATAACCACCCTTCTTTTTGTAGTAGTTCAAAAATCCTATAAAAATACTATGATGGTTCCGTTGCTTTATATATTTATTTCGTCTGTTATTTAGCAATCCCAAAGTTTCTTTTTTTTTTTTTCAAATAAAAAAACAGGATTTATTTTCGTATTTTTTTATAACCTAAATATTGTTAACCCCTTGGTGTGAAAACAAAAAAGTTTGTGACGCTGAAATAGGCCTCCCGATAGATTAACTAAAATTGAAAATGCCTTTTTATCTCATACTACTCTTTCGATACGTAATCTAAGGGTTTAAAAAACATTTCTCATATCGAATTCGAAGTGCCATGCTATTATTACTATTCATATTTCATTATAGAGCGAAGGCATAGTTGTCTTTTTTCTCTCAAATCAAATAAAAAACTCATTGGCGCCGAGCGTGAGGGAATGCTAGACGTTTAGTAATTTCCCCTCCGACAAGAATAAAAGATCCCATCGAAGCGGCTAATCCCATGCATACTGTCTGTATATCTGGTCGCACAAATTGCATAGTATCATAAATAGCTACTCCGGGTATTACCCACCCGCCAGGAGAGTTTATAAACAAATACAAATCTTTGGTCTCATCCTCTATGCTGAGATATACCATAAGACCAATAAGTTGATTCGAGATCTCGTTATCAACCCCTTGGCCTAAAAAAAGCAATCTTTCTCGATAAAGTCGGTTGGTTGGGATAAAATGGTATCCCTCAGAAACCGTACATGCACCTTTTGATGCATACGGTTCAACAAAAATAATGAAAAAAAGGAATCAATGTGTAGATTCTAGCTTTTTTTTTATAACAGGTTTTTTAACTTATACCATAACTTTTCTTTCATTTTTTAAGAAAGATGAGTTTTGGCCTGTTTTGTTTATTTAAAAAAAATTGCTAAGCTTATCTGACTAACTTTTCATTGATGTATTGTTTCATCGAGATACAATCTAAATCGCGATGGAATTTTCTTGTTCCTGACTGGGCTTCTTCAATTTTTTTTAGGTTTATGCTCTACTCCGAGTAAAGATCCGCCCGATTTGGATTTGTACATATAGGACAAATGCTCCAATACCACGTCCTTTTGCTACGACTTATCCATTTTTTTTTTCTCAATTTATTTCATGTCTTCCCACAAATATTCAACGCATTCATCATATTATTCGATTGATTAACAGTTTGAGATTGCTTTTTATTTCTAAATATCTAAATAAATCGAAATAACTAAAATATGATATAAAGATGATATTAAGTTGGAATCATAAATAGATTTAAATTTATTACCAGTTGGTTTTTTTCTAAACGGAGCCTGATACTTCATTTGATTGGTCTAACCAAGCCAACCATAAATTATTCTAATTGATAATATTAATTTGTATACCCTCCCTAAAAAATAGACCTAATTGCACTTCACGCTCCAAATTTTTGATAATTCAATTAATCTTTTTCGGGCGAAAGAGGGATATCTCTATCGGGGAAGAGAACGGGGAAATACCGTATGCCCAATATATCTGACAAGTCGCACTATACGTCAATCCACACTGCATCCTCCTCTCCAGGACTTCGAAAGGGTACTCTTGGAACACCAATAGGCATTAAATAAAAGAAAAATTAAGTACTATATCTCACTTTGATGTGAAAGCGTAACAATGAGTTTAGTGGCCTAATACTATTGATTTTATTATCCTATTTTATCCATAGATTGACTAAGTTCATAAAAAAAAGAAAACAAAATGAATAAAGGAAAATTCTTACAAATGAGTCCTTTGAATGATGAACAAATACATTCACTCATATAAAATGGTATCAACCCCCTTACCATTGCGTATTGTTACTTATCGGGTATAGAATAGATCTGCTTCTTTTTGTTCCTACGAACAAAATAGTTTCCTTATTACTAAAAAGTAATTATTAGTAAAAGCATCAAACAAATATTAATCCTTTCCCCGAGACCCTAAAAAAGGGGGTCCAGAGCATAGCTTTTTCCAATGCAATAAAGTTACATTGTGTCTATTTTTCGTTGATAAAGGGGTATTTTCATGGGTTTGCCTTGGTATCGTGTTCATACCGTCGTATTGAATGATCCCGGTCGTTTGATTTCTGTCCATATAATGCATACAGCTCTGGTTGCTGGTTGGGCCGGTTCGATGGCTCTATACGAATTAGCCGTTTTTGATCCCTCTGATCCTGTTCTTGATCCAATGTGGAGACAGGGTATGTTCGTTATACCCTTCATGACTCGTTTAGGAATAACGAATTCGTGGGGTGGTTGGAGTATCACAGGGGGGACTGTAAGCAATCCGGGTATTTGGAGTTACGAAGGTGTGGCCGGGGCACATATTGTGTTTTCTGGCTTATGTTTTTTGGCAGCTATCTGGCATTGGGTGTATTGGGATCTAGCAATATTTACTGATGAACGTACAGGAAAACCCTCTTTGGATTTGCCTAAGATTTTTGGAATTCATCTATTTCTCTCAGGGGTGGCTTGCTTTGGTTTTGGTGCATTTCATGTAACAGGATTGTATGGTCCTGGAATATGGGTGTCCGATCCTTATGGACTAACCGGAAGGGTACAGGCCGTAAATCCAGCATGGGGTGTGGAGGGTTTTGATCCTTTTGTTCCGGGAGGAATAGCTTCTCATCATATTGCAGCAGGGACTTTAGGCATATTGGCAGGTCTATTTCATCTTAGTGTTCGTCCACCCCAACGCCTATACAAAGGATTACGTATGGGAAATATTGAAACCGTCCTTTCCAGTAGTATTGCTGCTGTCTTTTTTGCAGCTTTTGTAGTTGCTGGAACTATGTGGTATGGTTCAGCAACTACCCCGATTGAATTGTTTGGTCCCACGCGCTATCAATGGGATCAAGGATACTTCCAACAAGAAATATATAGAAGAATTGGTGCTGGCTTAGCCGAAAATCAAAGTTTATCCGAAGCTTGGTCGAAAATTCCTGAAAAACTGGCTTTTTATGATTACATCGGCAATAATCCGGCAAAAGGGGGATTATTCAGAGCGGGCTCAATGGACAGCGGGGATGGAATAGCTGTTGGGTGGTTAGGACATCCTATCTTTAGAGATAAAGAGGGGCATGAACTTTTTGTACGTCGTATGCCGACGTTTTTTGAAACATTTCCAGTTGTTTTGGTCGATGGGGACGGAATTGTTAGGGCCGATGTTCCTTTTAGAAGGGCAGAATCAAAATATAGTGTCGAACAAGTAGGTGTAACTGTTGAGTTCTATGGTGGCGAACTGAATGGAGTCAGTTATAGCGACCCTGCTACTGTGAAAAAATATGCTAGACGCGCTCAATTGGGTGAAATTTTTGAATTAGACCGTGCCACTTTGAAATCTGATGGTGTTTTTCGTAGCAGTCCAAGGGGTTGGTTTACCTTTGGGCATGCTTCGTTTGCTTTGCTCTTCTTCTTCGGACATATTTGGCATGGTGCTAGAACCTTGTTTAGAGATGTTTTTGCTGGTATTGATCCTGATTTAGATGCTCAAGTGGAATTTGGGGCATTCCAAAAACTTGGAGATCCAACTACAAGAAGACAGGCAGTTTGATACATATTGCTTTGTTACTTTTAGTTTTTATTTTAGTTGACTGACTATAAAGTTGGGGTACCGGATAAATCTTTATTTGCCATTTGACGCGCTGCCCTTTCTTTGATTTTTGGTCTTTCTTTATCCGGGAGACGGTCCAAACTAAACAGATATGGAAGCTATAATTGTAAACCACGATCGAATCTATGGAAGCATTGGTTTATACATTCCTTTTAGTCTCAACTCTAGGAATAATTTTTTTCGCTATCTTTTTTCGCGAACCGCCTAAAGTTCCAACCAAAAAGTAAAAGGGGGAAATGATTTTTCATTATCTCAATTGAAAGTAACGATCCTCCCATTATTGGGAGGATCGTTACTTCGACTAGTCCCCGTGTTCCTCGAACGGATCTCTTAGTTGTTGAGAGGGTTGCCCAAACGCAGTATATAAGGCGTACCCAGTAAAACTTACAAGTAAACCAGATAAAAAGATGGCAACTAGGGTTGCTGTTTCCATTATTATATAGTTTTAAGACATTATGTAGTTTTAAGACCACAATGGATCTATGATAAGATCATTTATTTACAACGGAATGGTATACAAAGTCAACAGATCTTAATGAATATAAAATATTATGGCTACACAAACCGTTGAGGGTAGTTCTAGATCTGGCCGCCCAAAAGAAACTAGGGCCGGGGGTTTATTGAAACCATTGAATTCGGAATATGGTAAGGTAGCTCCTGGTTGGGGAACTACTCCTTTGATGGGTCTCGCAATGGCTCTATTTGCAGTATTTCTATCTATTATTTTGGAGATTTATAATTCGTCCATTTTACTGGATGGAATTTCAATGAATTAGATTTACAAGAACCATTAACTAGCTTTTTCAATACAAAGTGAAACATTGCATTTAGTTTTCTGATTTTTATCCCATTCTATTTTGGTAGTTCGACCGTGGAATTTCTTTTTTTCTGTATTTCCGGAATATGAGTGTGTGACTTGGTATAATTGATCCTATGGCTAGTACAGAGAATAGATCTGTCATCTTGATAGAGATGGTTTTACTTCGTCGGATATTCATTTTAGTATCTGGAGCACGGAATATATGAAATAGATTACTATTAGAACTATGATTCATACTTAATAGTCAGACCTCGCGGCCGGACTTCAAAATTTTTTTAAAGAGTTAGAAGTTATAAATAGAATTTTTTTATTTCAAACTTCCTTTTAGGCTTATTTTGATTAAAGGAC